GAATTCTCTTATCCCATTCGGACGGATATCATCCTCATAATTATCCATGCCTGTTTTTGTCTATAGCATGACCACTTGATGAAATGTGGAGGAAAGTGAGGGAAATGGCCGATACTACTGGAAGGATTCCTCTTTGGCTGATAGGTACTGTAACTGGTATTCTTGTGATCGGTTTAATAGGTATTTTCTTTTACGGTTCATATTCCGGATTGGGTTCATCTCTGTAGTAATCAAATGAACTGGATTGTAGACATGAAAGAGTAAGCACTCAGCGGTACCTTACGCCTTTCTTTTATTATAGGCGTAAGGTACCGCTGAGTGCTTACTCTTAAAGCGAGATGAGACTTTGATCTATTCCATAACATACAAATAGGAAAGTTATCCAGTCAACATAATAAAAATAAAAATTTTCGTAGAAATGACAAAATGGATCCTTTGCTCTGATCTTTCAAACCACTTTATTCCTTTGTTTCTTATGATGTTTTTGAACAACGGAATGGAATCTATTTCTATTGATTGATTTATAGGCTCTGTCGTTCCTCCATAATATAATATTAACTCTTACGAGAAGCAACAAGAAGGAATCAATCGATTTTATGGATAATTATATGGATTTAAACGGATGAGACATCCTGCAAATCATTTCCATACTAAACAAATAGAACCTTACTCTATAAAAAAAAGATAAAATAAAAAAGGTGATGAAATAAAAAGGATTGGGGTATGCGTAAAAATAAAATATAATCCGCTTCTCAATAAAAAGAGTTAAAGTCATTTTATTGTTTGAAGAATTTTTATTTTTCTTTTATAAATAAGTTCTATTCTACGTTGAAGTTAATTGAATAATAGAAAAAGTTCCGTTTGCTCGATGAATTACCCCCCTAACCCTTTTTGTTTGTCTACTACTTCTTATGAATCTAAACAAAGGAATTCCGATAGACCCGGAAACGAAGAAATAGTAATCTTTGGCGAACAAGAGAAAAATCATCATTATTTCGATACAAGACGACACAAGAAAGGGTACAAAGTCCTTTTTCTTGTGTCGAATAGAAGATTAGTAAGACTTATAATCCAGTACCATTCCTTTCATTTATCCCGTCCTTGCCCTGTCTCCTCTTCCTTTGTTTTTGTATGCCTATTGTCTAGTGCTAGGAATGGGATACAAGTAAAGAATTCCATACATCCCGAAAAAATAGTATAAACAAAGCAAGCAAAGGGATTTACAGAATTTATTGATCATATATATTAAATTGTATTGATCGACAAGAATTCCGCGTTTTTTACCGACTTGATGGTAAGGAATCTCTGGATCTAGAAATTCATTTCGTATAATTGAACCTTTTCAAACTGTTTCTTTTTAAGAACCAAAAAAATTTGTGCCAAAATAACGGATGCCAAGAAGAACAAAAGGCCTTGGGCGCGTAATGGATCTTGAAGCACTATTTCGGCATCTCCCTGACCAAATCCCCCTACATTAGGATTGCTTGTTAATGGTTGATCAAGCTTGATGGATTCACCCTCTGAAACAAGAAGTTCTGGTCCTGGAGGTATAATATCAACCACTTGGTGTCCATCCGATGCATCAACGATGATTATTTCATATCCTCCTTTTTCTTTGCGTACTATTCTGCTTACTATACCCGCGGATGTAGCATTATAGACTGTATTGTTACTCTTGCTCCCATCAGGATAAATCTGACCCCTTCCCCTATTCCCACCTACATATATGGGATATTTTAAGAAGTGAACGTCTTTTTTCGTAGCAGGGTCGGGGGAAAGAATGGGAAAGACGATTTCACTATATTTCTGACCTGGAACAGGACCTATTACAAGAATATTTCTTTTATTGGGACGATAACTTTGAAAAGACAGATTTCCTATCTTTTCTTTCACCTCGGGGGAAATACGATCGGGGGGGGCTAATTCGAATCCCTCGGGTAAAATAAGAACAGCCCCTACATTCAAAGCCCCTTTTTTACCATTAGCAAGAACTTGTTTCAGTTGCATATCATAAGGAATTCGAACAACTGCTTCAAATACAGTATCAGGAAGTACAGCTTGCGGAACTTCAATATCCACAGGCTTATTAGCTAAATGGCAATTGGCGCATACAATTCGCCCAGTTGCTTCTCGTGGATTTTCATAACCTTTCTGCGCAAAAATGGGATACGCATTTGAAATAGATGTTCGAGTTATTACATATATCATGATCGATACAGAAATAGATCGAGCGATCTGTTCCTTTACCCAAGAAAAAGAAAAAGTATTTCTATTTTGCATGATCCAATCATTCATCCAGGAATTTCTACAATAAATTAGATAGGTAGCTAGTATAGTTCCCTATCCACGAGTCTGCCATTGTACTGAAATAATTCTATTGAAATAGGACAAATACCTTGAAGAGGTAGAAGTATAAAGAAAGAATAAGTCAAATGGAAAATGCTTTCTTTATGCGCGAAGAAAAATTTTGATTGATATCAGGAGATCAAATAAGTTCTTCATTCATTCATTGAATGATAAATGACTACAAGCGAAGGAGATACGCGATTTAAAAAACGGAAGATCCAATATTTCACAATTGTATCTAGAATAACTGGAAAAGTGGAAACAAGACCAGATATAATTTGGTCGTTATGAGCCAATCCAAAATCATTGTAGATCGAACCAATCATTAGTTCCCAACCATGGGTCGAGTGAAATCCAATCCATAAATCAGTAACTAAAAGAATCGAAAAAGCTTTTATTGTGTCATTTAAGTTATAGAAGAATTCCTGAACCCAAGAATTAAGAATGACAAGTTCTTCATTACCCAGAATAAAATAACCGCTTAAAATAGCGAAACATATTATATTTGTCGAAAAATGCAAAATGATATGGAGATGATATTCATTGTGTGTTTTGACCAATTGTATCGTTTCCTTGTGTATTCCTATACGAAGCTTTTGTATATTTTGTATATGTGTCTCTGGGTATTCTTTTATCATTTCATCCAACAAGAATAGTTCTTCTAATTCTAGGAATTTTTCTATAACATTTTTCTCTTGAATATCATTCAAAAAAGTTTCGGATTGCCTAGTATTCCACCAATTAATAATCCAAGGTTCGAGACTTTTTTGAAATGAGAGAGAGACCCACCAGGGCAAAAATACTATAGATGCAAGATATGGGAGGGAAATCAATGCTTTCTTTTTTTTCATTTTTTTTCTCTGTGAATTGTTAATGAACTGCTTCATTTGTCAACTCTATCTGATCTGATGTTTCTCTAAAGCACAAGTTCTATAACAAGGTATGGAACCTATGGATCTATTCCCATTTTTGTATAATAATTGACTCCTTAGATCCAGAAGGAATTAAGGAATATAGAAATAAAATAAGGGTCCTTTTTCGGATGAAAAAAAATTCGAAATAAATAGATAGAGAAATATATATATAATATATAAAAAGTAAATAAATTAAGTAAATAGGATTTTTAAGTAAATAGGATTTCCGGGTATCTCAATTAATTATTTCGAAATGTTGCACCGTCTAACCACAGCACAGGAATACGGTATCAGTTCAAAATCTGAGGCTTAACCTAAAAGTATGAATTCTGTATTACGAAATACATATTCGGATATTTGATGAATTCATACTTAATTAGACTTATTAGACTTTTTACTAGTATAAAAGAATTGAGTTGGGCCCTATACGCATACAAATACGGATACAAAAGGGTTTTGGTATAGAAAAAATGTATTCTTATTATAGTTTATTATATTTATTATAGTTGGAATAGTTGTAGTTGTTCCATATACGTTCCCCAACTTTTGTTTTATTCTAGCGGGTTGTTGCGTCAACGGAACGAGGAAATGGAATCTAACATGTTTTTCTCGAATGAACAGTCTGAGGAAACTTCAATTGTATTAAAAAAAAAAAAGGAAATTAGCAAGCTCCTTTTATTATGTGGAGAAAACATTCATTCTTCGTTCGGTTCATTTCAAAATACTTCAATTGGTACGCGCAAGAAATAGGCCAATTCAGCAGCTTTTTGCTCAATTTCTCGCGGAGTCAAATTCTCATCAGTACGAGTCAAGGGAATGTTTCCTTGGCCTCTGATTTCCATATAAAGAATACGACGAGGAAAAAGACCCTCTTGAACCTCCATTCTGATTGATTGGATATCTTTCATAAAGAAGCGAAGGAAGATGCGACGATTTATTCCAGGGAATCCCCAACGAAAAATACACATTATTCCTTCTTTTCTATCGAATCGGTCATAACCACTACCTACATTCCATGAAATTGTGCACCACAAATATGAACTAATGAATAGACCCGCGATCCCATAGAAAGACATCACGATTCCTTGTGGAAAAAAAATGATTTGCTGAGATGGAAATCCAGGTATAAGATTCCTACCAAGATAACTAGAAGTTCCAACCACTAAGAATCCTAGTGAACCTAAAAAAAGGATACAGGCCCAGCAAAAATTACTTGCTTTTCGAGACCCTGTTATAAGTTCTATCCATATATGTTCTGATCGCCAGTTCATACTATACTAGACCCAGTTGCATTCGATTGGAATTGAGAAAAAATTTGACTTTACTTTTCATGATGCCGAAGTAACTTTCATCAACTAGCACTAGTCTGATATGAACCATTAGAAATAATTGGTTAGATACATATACTTTCTATTATAAAAATATTCGCCGATCGTTTTTAACCAGATATACCCGCATATCATATACATACATTTATGCGGATATCATGTATCCGCATGCATAACAGTTCTTTCGTTTGTGTTCGGAAAAAGCCACATATTGTCCCATATTACACTAAACAAATATCTGTATTATGATTCAGTGTTGAAATAAATTGATTAAATTTGGTCCCATCGGATCTAGACAATCTTATTTTTTTGGACATGAAGAAATAAAGAAGCCATTGCAATCGCAGGAAATACTAGGCCCACTAAAGGGACAAAAATGGAGGGTAAGTTAAGATCTGTCATAGAATGGGTA